AAAGATTTGTGCCAAAATAACAGATGCCAAGAATAGCAAAAGACCTTGGACACGTAATGGATCTTGAAGTACTATTTCCGCATCCCCCTGACCAAATCCACCCACATTAGGATTACTCGTTAATGGTTGATCAAGTTGGATGGATTCGCCCTCTGAAACAAGAAGTTCCGGTCCTGGAGGGATAATATCAACCACTTGACGTCCATCCGATGCACCCGCTATGGTTATTTCGTACCCCCCTTTTTCTTTTCGTATGATTTTGCTTACTATACCTGCTGCTGTAGCATTATAAACATTATTGTTACTCTTGCTCCCGTCGGGATAAATCTGACCCCTTCCCCTGTTCCCGCCTACGTATATGGGATATTTTAAGAAGTGAACATCTTTCTTAGTAGCGGGGTCCGGGGAAAGAATAGGAAAGGTGATTTCACTATATTTCTGACCAGGAACAGGACCTATCACAAGAATATTTTTTTTAGTGGGGCGATAGCTCTGAAAAGACAGATTTCCTATCTTTTCTTTAATCTCGGGCAAAATACGATCGGGAGGGGCTAATTCAAACCCCTCGGGTAAAATAAGAACAGCCCCTACATTCAAAGCTCCTTTTTTACCATTAGCAAGAACTTGTTTCAGTTGCAGATCATAAGGAATTCGAACAACTGCTTCAAATACAGTATCAGGAAGTACCGCTTGTGGAACCTCGATATCCACGGGTTTATTAGCTAAATGGCAATTGGCACATACAATACGGCCAGTCGCTTCTCGTGGATTTTCATAACCCTGCTGTGCAAAAATGGGATATGCATTTGAAAGGGGTGCCTGGGTTATTATATATATCATGAGCGATACGGAAATGTATCGAGTAATCTCTTTCTTTATCCAAGAAAAGGTATTTTTAGTTTGCATGGTCCAATCATTGATCCCGAAAATTTATACAATAAAATTAGGCAGGTCGCTAGTATAGTTCCCTATCTATAATTTTGCTATTTACTTAAATATAAATAATTTTACTGGAATATTGGAGGAATCCCTTGGATGGGTAGAAAGAATAAGTACAATTTTGAATGTTTTGCTTATCCACAAAGTAACAAATATTATAATTGGATCGTTCGATCATTTTTCAGTCATTCATTGAATGATAAATCACTACAAGTGAAGGAGATACACGATTTAAATAACGAAAGATCCAATATTTAAAAATTGTATCTAAAATGACTGGAAAAGTAGAAACAAGACCGGATATAATTTGATCATTATGAGCAAATCCAAAATCTTTGTAGACAGAGCCAATCATCAGTTCCCAACCGTGGGGCGAATGGAATCCTATACATAAATCAGTTAATAAAAGAATAGAAAAAGCTTTTATTGTGTCGCTTAAGTTATATAGGAATTCTTGAACCCAAGAGTTAAGAATAACAAGTTCTTCATTACCTATAATAGAATAACCACTTAGAATAACGAAACATATTATATTTGTCGAGAAGTGTAAAATTGTATGCGTGCGATCCTCATTGTGCATCTTGATCAATTGGATCGTTTCTTTGTAGATTTCGATGCGAGGCTTTTGTAAATGTGCTTCCGGGTATTCCTTTAACATTTCGTCCAAACGTAGGAGTTCCTCTAAGTCTATGAATTTTTTTAGAATACTCTTTTCTTGAATATCATTCAAAAAGATTTCGGATTGCCTAGTATTCCACCAATTAGTAACCCAAGATTCCAGACTTTTATTAAATGAGAGAGAGATCCACCAAGGCAAAAATACTATAGATGCAAGATATAGAAGGGAAATTAATACTTTCTTTTTTGCCATTTTTTCGTCTGTGAATTTTTTAATTTTTACTGAACGCACCTCGTTCGTCGACTCTATACGATACTAATATTTATATCAAGCATAAGTTCTATTACAAGTTATCGAGCCCATGAATCTATTTCCGATTTTTTTTTGTGATTCAGTACAGTGGTTAGTCCTTGAATTTAGAAAGAATACAGAAATAGAATAAGAAAAAGCCCACTTCAAATTAATAGTAGTCGGATTGCGAGACGAAAGAACGGGAGTTCTATCAAAATATCAAATATTTCTAAAAAAAAAAATTCTTTACTTTATTATATTATGATTTATTATGAAATGTTTTGTTTTAATATATGATGAATCTAGTATTTAGATTTGTTACTGAATTGAGTTAAGTGGGTTTACATACGCATAAAAAAAATTGTGGACACAAACTATTTTGTTTTAGAATTATTTCGTAACGTTTGCTTTGGCTCGAATAAGCGTTCTGAAGAAACTTCAGTTAAGTTATGCTATATAAAAAAACGAGGATTCTTGAGTTTTTTCTCTCTTGCAAAGTATTCATTCTTCAGTTCCTTTTTTCAAAATACTTCAATTGGTACACGCAAGAAATAGGCCAATTCAGCAGCTTTTTGCTCAATTTCTCGTGGAGTCAAATTCTCATCAGTACGAGTCAAGGGAATGGCCCCCTGGCCTTTGATTTCCATATAAAGGACACGACGAGCATAAATACCTTCTTTAATTTCTATTCTGATGGACTGAATGTCTTTCATAAGGAATCGGAGGAATATGCGACGATTTTTTCCAGGAAATCCCCAACGAAAAATACACACTACGCCCTCTTTTATATCGAATCGATCATAACCACTACCTACATTCCACGAAATTGTGCACCACAAATAAGAGCTAATAAAAAGACCTGCGATCCCATAGAAAGACATCACGATCCCTTGTGGAAAAAAAATTATTTGCTGAGAAGGAAATAAAGATATAAAATTCCTACCAAAATAACTGGACGTTCCAACCAATAAAAACCCTAATGAACCTAAAAAAAGAATAAAGGCCCAGCAGAAATTACTTGTTTTTCGAGACCCCGCTATAAGTTCTATCCATATACGTTCTGATCGCCAACTCATACTATAACTAGACCTAGTTGCATTTTATTGGAATTGGGAGAATAACAAAAATAAATTTTATTTTACTTTTTTTGTTTCCGAAGTAACTCTCATCAACCAGCACTATTATGATGTGAACGTTTAGGGGTAATTCATCGAATTTCTTAGATCCAAACTAAAATAGTAACATCCCTTTCACATGATTTCCGAATACATATAGATATATTGACTTTACATTTCAGAAATTCTCCCCGATCCCGATCTATTTGAAAATAGTTATAATTCATTTATCCATAATATCATGTTTATACATACATAAGAGCTTATGCCCGAAGGAAGCCACATGTTATACCATATTCTACTAAATAGATATCCGTGTTATGATCCAAGTAAGTCTTGAAAAAAAAAGATTCGTCCTTATTGTATCTAAAAAATCTTGTTTTTTTGAACATAAAGAGATAAAGAAGCCATTGCAATTGCCGGAAATACTAAGCCCACTAAAGGCACAAAAATTGAGGGGAAGCTGTTGAGAGTTATCATAGAATGGGTACCTCGATTTAATATTTGTACCTGTTATTTATTGTTATATTTATTGTTTTAGATTAATATTTTAAACTTATCCTTATATTGTTATAAAGATATATTATAATTCATATATAATTGTTATATTATACTAAGTATACCTAAGTGAGTATATATACTTAATAGGGAGTATATAAGTATATGTTTTAATAAATATATATTAATTAATAAAATCCAATAAATATGTAAATAAATGGACCTATAAATCTTTCTACATGTTTCTACATGAAATATATGTATGATAATCCACCCTTTATATTATTCGTATTATTAGTTATTATCTTGTTCTTGTCTTATAAATTTAATAATTTTATAAAATTTACTAAAGAAAGGATTTATTACAAATTCTCAAAGAATTCATTATAATAATACGACCCAACAAAAAGGATTTTTAGTGGGGGGGGGCTATTTTGGGGAGATATAGAAAGATGCAAGACCCTGTTAACCAATTTCACGGAAGAAAGAATTCACTCTTTTATTTTGTTTAATAGGGATTTCCTGGTTAGTAACCAGGAATATCGATAAAAAGATGATCTGGATGATTCTTTCTACAATTAAATCTTATGTTACCAAAGAAAAAATCCATTCTTCGTATTTTTACTTTGATTCCTATAAATTAAATAACTACTTGATCACCACACATAAAAAATTTTATTAAGTTTTAATAAATTAATACTCTTATTAAATTAAGACTCTAAGGCTCTACTTGATCTAATTTTGATTCAAAGGAAAGAAAGCATGTAGCCGAAATAACTCACCCAGAACGCCCTTTAAAGGATTACGTGGTACGATTGGATCGAATAAGCCCTTATGGAATAAATATTCAGCTACTTGTGAATCCTCAGGTACTGTCTTATTCAATGTTTGTTCAATTACTCTTTTACCCGCAAATGCAATGTAAGCATTGGGTTCGGCAATAATGATATCTCCCAACATACCAAAACTGGCCGTCACCCCACCTGTGGTAGGGGATGTAAGGATTGATACATAAAATAACTTTTTATTTGATTGATAATCATATAAAGCAGAAGATATTTTAGCCATTTGCATCAAGCTCAAACTTCCTTCTTGCATGCGTGCTCCTCCGGAAGCACACACTATAATAAGAGGTAAAAATTGATTGGTAGCATACTCGGCCAAACGTGTGATTTTTTCGCCCACTACAGATCCCATACTACCCCCCATAAACTGAAAATCCATAACTCCAATTGCTACGGGAATACCATTTAGTTGGCCTGTGCCTGTTTGAACGGCCTCAGTTAATCCTGTATTTTTTTGATAAGAATCAATACGATTTTTATAAGGTTCCTCCTCCGAATGAAATTCAATGGGATCCAGAGAGACCATGTCTTCGTTCATAGGATCCCAAGTACCGGGATCAATCGAAAGTTCGATTCTATCGAAACTACTCATTTTCAAATGACATCCACACTGTTCACAAATATTCATTTTTAATTTTAAAAATTTTTTATAATTTAATCCATAACAATTTTCGCATTGAATCCACAAATGCC